TACTAATAGGATGCCCCGATACGTTACAAAATTTCGCTTTAGCCAATGCTCCTATCAAAGGAATTGTGGGGACTATAGTATCAAACTTATTAATAGAAACATCTATAATAAATGAATTTTCTAACATTTGACTCCTTACCACACAAGGCTTTAGCCGTAAACTTGAAAGATGGCCCAGAAAATCGAGGGAGTGCTTGGAGAATTGGTTTATTTGAATTCTATCTGGTTGAGGCCACAAGTCAAAATAACCTTGACAAAAATTGACAAGGTAATACTTCCATTTTTTTATCAGAAGAGGTGTTCCTTTTGAAGCCAGAATGGCTTTTCCTTGATATCTGACATAATTCATGAAAGGATCCTTGAACAACCATAAGGTGGTCTGAAAATTTTTATGAAAAATGAAGAAAAACTTGTCTATTTTTCGATAAAAATGTGTTCGCTCAAGAAGGGCTCTATACGATCTTGATCGTAAATGAACAGATTGTTTACGGAGAAAAACGAATATGGATTCGCATTCATATATATGAATATTATATAGGAACAAGAAAAATCTTTGATTCTGATTTGAAAAATGCGAAATATCGATTTTTTTTTGAGTAATCAGATTATTCGAATTCTGAGACTCGTAGAGAAAGAATCGTAATAAATGCAAAGCGGGGGTATCCTGTATCCAATAGCGAAGGGTTTGAATCAAGAGTTCCAAATGGATGGGGTAGGGTATTAGTATATCTAAGGCATTATTTAAATGTGATAATTTATCCTCTAAAAAGGGAAATGTTGAATGAATTGATCGTAAATTATGAGATTTTGCTATTTCTTTCGCTTCTAGGGAAGGTACTAATCGCAGAGGGAATGGAATTTCCACAATGAGTGAAAAACCCTCTGATATCATTTTAGAATAAAAATGCTTCTTCTGATTCTGATCACGAAATGTATTTTGGTTAAAATCATTATCAAAGAGAATCAAATGCTTCTGTTGATACATTCGAGTAATTAAACGTTTTGAAATTAGTGAACTGGATTTATTGTCATAACCTAAATTTTCGAGAGGTTCAGAAAGAATCGATCTATTTAAACCATGATCATGAGCAAGCGCATAAATAGACTCCTGAAATAGAAGTGGATATAAGAAGTCTTGTCGTCGAGATCTATCTATTTGGAAATATCCTTGTAATTCTTCCATTGAAAATGAGATTTGAACCAAAGACCGAGGGTTTCTTGGACTATCAAATGATACATAGTGCGATACAGTCAAAACAAGGTAGATAGTCAGAAAATGATATCTACCCTGAAGATAGATAAGCTTATCAAGGGATTCTCTTTTTTTTTCATCCAACCAATAGGTTTGTGTTCTTTAATTAGGATATTGAAATAATAAGAAATCCTTTATTTTTGCAACCCGATCGCTCTTTTGATTTTAGAATTGATTCTATTTATCTTCTATTTATCAATATACCGTTTCTTCTACACATTCGTCTCCACTCAATAAGAGTGGAGATAGTTAATAATTAGGATTCAAAAAAAAAAAGAAATAAAGAAATGGAGAATCCACTTATTTTTATGGTTATGGGAGAACCTTTTCCCGAATCAGGTACTAATATATTTCTAACGTCTAATTAGATCGGGAAATCATTCGAATTAAGAAGAGAAGCTCGTTGCTTTTTGTTTTCTATATTCTATAATTGGATCCTTGCGGCTCTATCCATTTATTCACTCGACCCATATTGAAATATAATATAAGAATTCAAAGAATACTTTGTATTGATCCGGTAAGGATTAAGAATGAAGTGCTCTTAGAGTTCTTCCTTAATTCGTTAATACGACATGCTGTTTTTTCCATTCGTTCTCTTCTCTTTCAGGATCAGTCGTGGTCTTACAAACTCTACCAATGGTATGGATGAATTCGTTGCTTCATCCAAATGTGTAAAAGATTCTAGTCGCACTTAAAAGCCGAGTACTCTACCGTTGAGTTAGCAACCCGAGTGTATAGATGAATCATAATAAAAATAAAGAGATTGCAAACCCCATCTAGAATTAGAATTCGGAGAGAAATAGATTTACTTAATTGAAAATTACCATAATGAAATTCTATTTATTCAATACACTATTGTCAATATAAAATGAACGTTGACAAGCACCTGGACAGAAAGACCCTATGAAGCTTTACTGTTCCCTGGGATTGGCTTTAGGCCTTTCCTGCGCAGCTTAGGTGGAGGGCGAAGAAGGCCCCCTTCCGGGGGGCCAAGCCGTCAGTGAGATACCACTCTGGAAGAGCTAGAATTCTAACCTTGTGTCAGGACCTACGGGCCAAGAGACAGTCTACGCTAGACAAAATCAAAAAGAAATCAAAGTGAAAAAAAAAAAAGGACTAGTGCTGTATTGACACTAGCTACGTGCAGTGCACACGTAGCTAGTTTTTGAACGAATTAAAAAATTCGTTTCCACCAAGGTTTGGTTTTTTTTCTTTTCCTATCATATAGGATCCTGTTCCCCCTTCGGTCGTATTTTTCCAATTCCACAGTCATGTTCCCCCTTTGGTCATAGTGTATGACCTCGAGGGTAGTGTTGCCGGCTCTATCTGTCGTTTTGTTCGAAACATAAGTCACGTTCTGCGGTTGTGGGTAATACCAAGGACTTAGCAGATTAAACCACTTCATCATTATTACACCTCCAAAACAGAGCACGTACTTATACTCGATCGAATAATGCTTATCCAGATATAGATATAGTTGGATAATTCGATCGACACAAATTACATTACAAATTATGAGTATTTCTACCCAATTTTCTTTTTTCGAAAGATACTGGGAGATCGCCACCCACATAGATAGGTTGAATATCGATTTTTCAAATAGCCTCCAAACCAGTAAAAGGTACTTCCAACCGAGAAATATTTTCCAAGCTTCTATATTAAGAAAATACTTGAAAATCAATTCTATAAACCTTTTTATATAGAAGTACCAAATTCGAATTATCATTTTGATTATAATAAGTATAATCAAAATAACCTCTTTATACGGTTTCAACTTGTGATCCAAACTAATGCGGGCTTGCTGCACCACATAAAAAATGACTAGAATCATTTTGATTCTACCTCCTATATTTTAGATTTTTTTTTTGGTTAATATTAATATATATTATATTAAGTAATAAGTCGTATCCTAGATACGGTTTCAACTTGTGATCCAAACTAATGCTGCTGCACCGCATAAAAAATGACTAGAATCATCTAGAATCATATTGATTTTACCTCCTATATTTTCTATTTTTTTGGGGGTTATTATATTAAGTATTAAGTCAGATCCTAGATGAAGAAATAGTAGGCCTCTGCCCTACTCATCCGCCACTGGAAACACCACTTCCCGTCCGACTTGCATGTGTTAAGCATGCCGCCAGCGTTCATCCTGAGCCAGGATCGAACTCTCCATGAGATTTATAGTTGCATTACTTATAGCTTCCTTGTTCGTAGAACAAAAAAAGAGGATTCGGATTAAAAAAAAATCCTGAAAGTTCTTGAAAAATTTTTGCTTTCTTTAAGATATTATAAACGGTTCTCGTAGGCTCAGCTCCTTTTTCAATGAAATGAAAAATAGCAGGAAGATTTAAAGAAGTTTGATTATTGATCGGGTCGTAAAGACCCACTTTACAAAGAGCCCTTCCATCTCTTCGGGATCGAACATCAATTGCAACGATTCGATAGATGGCCCATTGGGATAGCTGTAGATGACTACAGCCCCCCTTAGAAACGTAAGGGAGGTTTTCTCCTCGTACGGCTCGAGAAAGAATGATTCGAAGGGTGATCTATCGATTCGAAAATCAAGTGAGAACCCCAATTCATCAAAAAATCATTTTTTTTATAGCTCAGGTTGTTGGATCATTCTTACCCAAAGAAAGAGTGAAAAGGTCCTAAGGTTCATTCATTTATTGAGCTCTCTTTAACTCCCTTTTTGTCTCGTTTAGAATCAATTTTCCTTTTTTTATGAAAATGAAATTGTTGAGACAATTGAAAATGGCGTTTTCTTGTTACATGATATTTTAACTTTTTTTTTTTGAATCGTTAGGCTTAAACATTACTTCGGTGATCCGTAATCATACCAAAAGGGTAGCAACATCTCTTTTGTGATTTCTTTCTCTTTAAAGAATCATACGAATGGTTGATTCCCCTCGATTCGATACACTTAAACCTCTTGCTGGAATTGGATTGTTTCCATTTCTTTCTTATTAAATAAGAAATAAGAGTCACGAAGTTCGTCTATTAATTGCTGTGAGCCATAGATCCCTACCTCTGAGAAATGACTCAATCATTTCTTCTCGAGCTCCATTGTATCCTATTTAATTAATTACTTACACGTTCACGAAAACGAAAAAAGGGTTCGTGGAAAGTGGAAATAAAAAACAAATTTTGTATGTCGAGTTCAGAGCACCTTCTATACTCGAACTAGAATCTTCAAAAAATAAAGAAAATGATGGGTGTTAAGAATCCATAGTTCATCATGTCCTTCAAGTCGCACGTTGCTTCCGACCGCATCGTTTTAAACGAAGTTTCACCATAAAACTGCTTTCCTTTAGAACCCGTCTGGAATTGATTCAATATGGAATCATGAATAGTCATTGGCTGAATCGAAAGTATAGTAATTGATATTGACTTTTATCAATTACTAATTGGTATTCTACATAAGGTATAGAATACCTTGGAGCGGAAGGATTCGAACCTTCGAATAACGAGATCAAAACCCGTTGCCTTACCACTTGGCCACGCCCCACTACACATTGACCACATACGGATTCCATCCTTTATAGGCACAGAGGAAAAAGTTCTCTTTCTTCGAACTAGTAACTAGAAGAAAGAAAAGTGTGGGATGTGCTGGGACGAAAGGTTTCGAACCTTCGATATTCCGGGAACAAGACCCGGCGCCTTACCACTCGGCCACGCCCCACATCCATCCCACATCCACAACTTCTAGAGTTGTTTCTTTTTTTTTTCAATCAATTTAATATTATTGAATAATTTTAATGAATTGTCAAATCACAATCAATAAAAATCTCTATGGAATCCGTTAGATTGGTACTAGGATTTCACACAACTAGTTAGAGAATTCCACTGAATTTATTGATCATTAGATAGAATTCAATTAAGATATTGTATGAAAGTATGCTTCCTTCTATTTTCGTGCGAGAATTGAGGGGTTTTTGATTGAGTACGTAAAAAAAGCAGGATTCTTTTGTTCATTTTCCCCGTTTATCCCTTAATCAATAACTCAAAACTCAATCAAATACAATTATCTCCAAGAATGAAAGAATGAAATGTTTGTTATGCTTAATATCTTTAGTTTTATCTGTAGCTGTCTTAATTCTGCCCTTCATTCGAGTAGTTTTTTCTTTGCTAAGTTACCCGAGTCTTACGCTTTTCTTAATCCAATCGTAGATTTTATGCCAGTCATCCCTGTGCTCTTTTTTCTCTTAGCCTTTGTTTGGCAAGCTGCTGTAAGTTTTCGATGAGATCTTTATTTAATACTGTCCTACAAAGATTCATGATTTAATCAATAAAAAAAAAACTAACAATTTAAAAAAGATCGGATCTCTTACATTATGATATGAACCCTCGATTCAAACATGGAAATTCTTGAATAGGCGCGATGAATCTGAATCATCTCATTTCCTCGTTTTGCCCTTCTTCACCTTCCAGTGAACAAGAAACTAGTAAATCCCCCCACAGTAACTGTAGATATGACAGAGAATTTGGATACCGAAAAGATATTAGGTTTTTTCTTTTTTGATTTATCTCTAAACCACTTCATCTATTGGTTTGGTGTCAAACCTAGAATATGGGGTATAAAAATAGATAATCTATTCTCCTTTTCCAAAAAATAGGATCTTATCCTGGAGATTGTATAATGCTTACTCTTAAACTCTTCGTTTACACAGTAGTGATATTTTTTGTTTCTCTCTTTATCTTTGGATTCCTATCGAATGATCCTGGGCGTAATCCAGGGCGTGAGGAATAAAAAAAAAAGGATTTCTTGTTGTTTGATTTATTCATTTTCTTATGAGTTTCTCTATTACAGATAGTGAACTATGATAAAAGATAAAATAAAAAAAAAAAGGGGGTCTCAAGATTTTTTTTTTTGAATTTGAAGTCGAAAGAAAATATTAAGCCGTCGGAAGAAACGGAAAGAGAGGGATTCGAACCCTCGGTACGAAGAAGTCGTACAACGGATTAGCAATCAGCCGCTTTAGTCCACTCAGCCATCTCTCCCAATTAACAAAGGATAATGACTATGTTACCCCTGAAGTAAAGAAAAAGTATTTCAAAAATAGAAAAAAAAAAAAAGAGTGAAGTTGGTACGTTAAAGAGTACCCTTTGAATTTTATTTCATCCGATCCGAAGGGTCCGTCCTTTATTTGATTCCCCCACCTGGCCGGGTCGGTACCTAGCCAGGCCATTTCTTGTTATGCTATATAGTTCTTTTGGGGCAGGTCTTCTACTAAATAACCCCTCAAGAACACACATTTTTTCAAGGTCAAAAGGCCCTCCTTTTCTTATCTCATTAAGTTTCTCCAGGAAAAGACCCGAGCACTCTCATTTCCAATTGAATTTAGGATTTTGTCCTTAATCCTATCTTTATTTATTATATTACATTATTACATAGAGTAATGTTCTTGTTCGACAAATGGTCCATTCATATACAATAATCACAATGTAGCGGGTATAGTTTAGTGGTAAAAGTGTGATTCGTTCTATTAACAACTGAAATAGTTAAGGGGTCTTTAGGTTTTATTCATATTCCGTTCCGATTAAAAACTTTATTTCTTAGAAAGGATTGAATCCTTTACCTCTCAATAAGCGATTTGAGGAATCATATACATTTTCGTGATTTGTACCCAAAAGTCCATTATCAATTTTCACATTGGAGTAGGGAATCGCGAAGCATAATTTTTTTGCGCTGTATCAAGACTTAACAATTGAATGAGTATTGAGTATTAAGTAAAGAATCCATGGAGGAAGATACAAAAGTGTACTTCTAATCGTAACTAGATCTTCAATTTTTTCATTTGAAGAGGTTGAAGCACAATAGCTAATAAAGGACGACTTTGGTTTACTAAAGTTATCGACATTTTATTTCAGCTCGGGTGGAAACAAAAATTTCTTTCCTCAAGATTCACGCAAGGAGAAATAGAGAACGAAGTAACTAGAAGGACTTTTCAAAATACCCCTCGTCTTCTAGAGGGATCATCTAGAAAGCAATTTGTTTGGTATACATTCAGACAGAAAAGCGGACATAGATCTTATGAAGCAACTTCTTTTAGTTCGTTTATGGCTTAGATTATGGAATCCAGCCATCTTCCATAAAGGAGCCGAATGAAATAAAAGTTTCATGTTCGGTTTTGAATTAGAGACGTTAAAAATAATGAATTGACGTCGACTATAACCCATAGCCTTCCAAGCTAACGATGCGGGTTCGATTCCCGCTACCCGCTCTCTATTCATTATGAGAAGGA